AGGAAACCACAAGAGTGAAGACTAGTAGAGTCTCGTCTTTTGTCATTCTTTGCTCCTTTTTCACTCAATGATTCATTCGAATTTCCCAACCAAAAATTCTATATGTCTATTCTACGATATTTCTATATATAGAATATGATATCTAATATGACACCCGATTTGTCAAAGGGATTGGTGACTTACCCATTTCATATAGCAATCCCTGATCAAAGAGAGAACAATATCCATTTCAAAACATTTCTAACGGATTCCTTGGTTCGGACCGACAAAGTAATGGCACTCGATTATTATCAACCCGACTGCAATCTTTTTCTGTCGGTAAGGATTGCACCAGAGCACCTTCTACTTCTAATAGGCCATGAACTATAGATAGAGAAGAATCATTCTGAGCGAGTCCATAAGAAGCGATCCACTTTTTCATCGGTTCCGGGGGAAGACCAAAGATCTTGCGCGACCGGTCCGCCAGAAAAACTCAAAAGAGAAAGAAGTCTCGTTAATCTCCTCATGCTCGTTCCAAGTTCGAAGTACCGTTTGGCCAAAGAAAAACCCGCTTCCTGACACGATTCGATTGCCTCTTTATATAGATAGATATAGGATCTATGGGGTTATTACTTAGAAGTCTATTTTGTACAAGATCCCCTCCTATCTGATAGAAAAGGGTCCCATGATCCCGAGCCGGTCTTATCTTGGCTCGCAAACCCCAAGTTTGTCTATGAAGAGCTAATCTAATTGTATTAGTTTCTATAATGGATTTCTTATGTGGAATACTAATGGATAGGGCCCCGTTGCTAAGTGCTACAAGATCTAATGCACTGGAACCCGTGGTTATGGACCCGAATCCTTTAGTATGGAACATTGTCTTTTCCAAGTAAAAACCCCTAGTATATGAAAGAATGAAAAGGTGCTTTCGTTCTTGTGGAATAAGAAGCCCTCGTACCTTAATGAAAGGAAAATAGGAATTTTTCGTTAGGTATTTGACCAAATAGGATCGTCCAGTTCCTATAGAACCTATCACTAAAATACCCGATAGGGCTAAGCGGAACGAAAAGGGTTTTCCATGAGATGGTAAATGAAAACGATTAGCCCCACACGAGGTTTGGGAATAAGTGATTGTCTGATAATGAGCAAGGAATATACGTCTTTCTGCTAAAGAGGATCTATTAAACTCATAATTCATTAGATCCTTGTTAGCAATGTCAAGTAGGTATCATAAGTAAATGGATCCCGGTTGTTCAATCCTTTGATAACCAAGGTCCTTCTTTGCTAAAGAGAAATGATCACTATGAGTCAGACTCAATAGAATTGGATCCATTCCAAATAGCGAGAATTAGGATTCTTGATCCCTCTCAATCTCTCTTTCAATTCGAGGATCCAGAGAGGTGTTTTCATAGTCATCTCCGAATATTTGCCATCTCCGAATATTTTGATTTCATTTTTCTATGATATGTCTTTCTATATGAAAATTGGTTATTTACGATGTACGATGATCCCTGTTAAGCATCCATGGCTGAATGGTTAAAGCGCCCAACTCATAATTGGTAAATTTGCGGGTTCAATTCCTGCTGGATGCACGCGAACGGGAACGTTCCATAAGTCTATTGGAACAGGCTCTCTCTCTCTATCCATGGAATCTCATCCATCATCCATACATAACGAATTGGTATGGTATATTCATACCATAACATAAGAACAATAAGAACTCGAATTCTTATCGATACTGGAACTCAGAGCATAGGAGGGAAAGTCGATTTATGGATGGAATCAAATACGCAGTATTTACAGAAAAGAGTCTTCGTTTATTGGGAAAGAATCAATATACTTTTAATGTCGAATCGGGATTCACTAAGACAGAAATAAAGCATTGGGTCGAGCTCTTCTTTGGTGTTAAGGTAGTAGCTGTGAATAGCCATCGACTACCCGGAAAGGGTAGAAGAATGGGACCTATTCTGGGACATACAATGCATTACAGACGTATGATCATTACCCTTCAACCGGGTTATTCTATTCCACTTCTAGATAGAGAAAAGAACTAAAGGAGAATACTTAATAATACGGCGAAACATTTATACAAAACACCTATCCCGAGCACACGCAAGGGAACCGTAGACAGGCAAGTGAAATCCAATCCACGAAATAAATTGATCCATGGACGGCACCGTTGTGGTAAAGGTCGTAATGCCAGAGGAATCATTACCGCAAGGCATAGAGGGGGAGGTCATAAGCGCCTATACCGTAAAATCGATTTTCGACGGAATCAAAAAGACATATCTGGTAGAATCGTAACCATAGAATACGACCCTAATCGAAATGCATACATTTGTCTCATACACTATGGGGATGGTGAGAAGAGATATATTTTACACCCCAGAGGGGCTATAATTGGAGATACTATTGTTTCTGGTACAAAAGTTCCTATATCAATGGGAAATGCCCTACCTTTGAGTGCGGTTTGAACTATTGATTTACGTAATTGGAAGTAACCAATTAGGTTTACGACGAAACCTAGAAATCGATCACTGATCCAATTTGACTACCTCTACGGGATAGACCTCAACAGAAAACTGTTGAGTAACGGCAGCAAGTGATTGAGTTCAGTAGTTCCTCATAGAAAATTATTGACTCTAGAGATATGGTAATATGGAGAAGACAAAATTGTTTGAAGCACGCACAGAACCGGAAGCGCCCCTTGTTTCAAAGAGAGGAGGACGGGTTATTCACATTTAATTTGATGGTCAGAGGCGAATTGAAAGCTAAGCAGTGGTAATTAAGACCCCCGGGTGAAAATAGGGATGTCTCCTACGTTACCCATAATATGTGGAAGTATCGACGTAATTTCATAGAGTCATTCGATCTGAATGCTACATGAAGAACATAAGCCAGATGACGGAACGCGGAGACCTAGGATGTAGAAGATCATAACATGAGCGATTCGGCAGATTTGGATTCCTTTTCTATATATCCACTCATGTGGTACTTCATCATACGATTCATATAAGATCCATCTGTCTAGAGATCGTCATATACATCTAGAAAGCCGTATGCTTTGGAAGAAGCTTGTACAGTTTGGGAAGGGGTTTTTTGAGAAAAAAGAAGAATCTACTTCAACCGATATGCCCTTAGGCACGGCCATACATAACATAGAAATCACACGTGGAAGGGGTGGGCAATTAGCTAGAGCAGCAGGTGCTGTAGCGAAACTGATTGCAAAAGAGGGTAAATTGGCCACTTTAAGATTACCATCTGGGGAGGTCCGTTTGGTATCCCAAAACTGCTTAGCAACAGTCGGACAAGTGGGTAATGTTGGGGTGAACCAAAAAAGTTTGGGTAGAGCCGGATCTAAGTGTTGGCTAGGTAAACGCCCCGTAGTAAGAGGGGTAGTTATGAACCCTGTGGACCACCCCCATGGTGGCGGTGAAGGGAAAGCCCCCATTGGTAGAAAAAAACCCACAACCCCTTGGGGTTATCCTGCGCTTGGAAGAAGAACTAGGAAAAGGAAAAAATATAGTGATAGTTTTATTCTTCGTCGCCGTAAGTAAATACGTAACTAGGAATATGGAAAATTGCATTGCAATAATGCGATGGGCGAACGACGGGAATTGAACCCGCGCATGGTGGATTCACAATCCACTGCCTTGATCCACTTGGCTACATCCGCCCCTTATCCAGCTAAAGGATTTTCTCTTTTTTCCACTCATCATTATTCTATTTATTCTGACCTCCATACCTCGATCGAGATAGTGGACATAGGATGCCACTCTTTAAAATGAAAAAAGGAGTAATCAGCTGTGACACGAAAAAAAACGAATCCTTTTGTAGCTCGTCATTTATTGACAAAAATCGAAAAGGTCAATATGAAGGAGGAGAAAGAAACAATAGTAACGTGGTCCCGGGCATCTAGCATTCTACCCGCAATGGTTGGCCATACAATCGCGATTCATAATGGAAAGGAACATATACCTATTTATATAACAAATCCTATGGTAGGTCGCAAATTGGGGGAATTCGTGCCTACTCGGCATTTCACGAGTTATGAAAGTGCAAGAAAGGATACTAAATCTCGTCGTTAACTGAATTCAGAATAGAAAGATTCAGAATAAACAAAATTTATAGGATTCAAATAAAGTAAAGGTAGGCGGGGAATAACCTTATTTATGACAAGTTTCAAATTGGTAAAGTATATCCCTAGGATAAAGAAGAAGAAGAACGCGCTACGGAAACTCGCAAGAAAAGTTCCAACTGATCGTCTACTTAAGTTCGAACGGGTTTTCAAAGCACAAAAACGCATACATATGTCTGTTTTTAAAGCACAAAGAGTTCTTGATGAGATTCGCTGGCGTTACTATGAGGAAACCATTATGATACTGAACCTCATGCCTTATCGAGCATCTTATCCCATCTTAAAGTTGGTTTATTCGGCAGCAGCAAATGCTACTCATTATAGGGATTTCGACAAAGCTAATTTATTCATAACAAAAGCCGAAGTGAGTAGGAGTACTATTATGAAAAAATTCAGACCTCGGGCTCGAGGACGTGGTTATCCTATAAAAAAAACCATGTGTCATATAACAATTGTACTAAATATAGTAAAGAAATCTAAATAACTTTTAGATCAACCTAAGATTTCGATTCCCAGTAAAAAAAAAAAATAGAATAGAAAAATATGGGACAAAAAATAAATCCACTCGGTTTCAGACTTGGTACAACCCAAAATCACCATTCCTTTTGGTTCGCACAACCAAAAAATTATTCTGAAGGTCTACAAGAAGATAAAAAAATAAGGAATTGTATCAAGAACTATATACAAAAGAATAGGAAAAAAAGCTCGAATAGAAAAATAGAATCAGACTCAAGTTCCGAAGTAATTACACATATAGAAATTCAAAAAGAAATCGATACAATTCACGTTATAATCCATATTGGATTCCCCAATTTATTAAAGAAAAAAGGAGCAATCGAAGAATTAGAGAAGGATATCCAAAAGGAAGTGAATTCTGTAAACCAGAGACTTAATATTGCTATTGAAAAAGTTAAAGAACCTTATAGACAACCTAACATTCTTGCAGAATATATAGCTTTCCAATTAAAAAATAGAGTTTCATTCCGAAAGGCAATGAAAAAAGCCATTGAATTAACTAAAAAAGCAGATATAAAGGGAGTCAAAATAAAAATTGCAGGCCGTCTAGGAGGGAAAGAAATTGCACGTGCCGAATGCATCAAAAAGGGTAGACTTCCCCTCCAAACAATTCGCGCTAAAATTGATTATTGCTGCTATCCAATTCGAACTATCTATGGAGTATTAGGTGTAAAAATTTGGATATTCGTAGAAGAAGAATAACTAACCTTGTTTTCTCATTCTGGCCAGTGATAGAATAAAAAAGACAAGATCCAAAAATCCCAGAAAAAAGAAGAAATTCTACCTCTTTCTATAAGATTTAATGAAAATTGATAAATCTCTTAATATAATTGCTATGCTTAGTGTGTGACTCGTTAGTTTTTTCTTTAGGGTCAAAAATGGAAATTCAAAAAAAAAAACAAAAGAATTGAGCGAACCCTACTAAAAATGGAAAAAAACTTAGTAATTATAGAAAATTAACTAATAACCAACCTATTGCTTCGTATTGTCGAGATCCTAACAAAGAAACAGTCACTATGTGAATAAATACATCTATCATAAATGAGTAGATCTATCATATAGTTGTAGCAACTGCATTTTTTTCTCTAAAAAAGAAACCGGATTCTAGGTTGTGAAACAAAACTAAAGGGATGTGGATAAAAGGAGGGATGATAGATAGAAGGAAGAAGAATAAAAAAGATATAAGATTCCAATGTGTATGGTCTATGAATTACATCATAAAAGGCAATGTGATAAAGCATCAATATAATAAAAAAATAAAAATAAGAGAGAATTGAAAATCGTAATTTTGTGAAACAATAAATAAAAATTTAAAGCAATAATAAAGAGCAGCCCAGGTTAATAAAACTGAGAAAATTAACTCGGAAAGTTTGGAAGCTCCGTTGCAGGATTCAAACCTAACCATTAAAGGAGAAGCTGTGGGAACGACAAAACCTATGACTGCATAGGATTGATTTTCTTGAAAAGAATCCTAATACTTCATTGGGTGGGATGGCGGAACAAACCAAAAAAATTGCTTTATTTGATAAGGTTATAAATTAACAAATAAGACAAGAAAGAGTAAATATTCGCCCGCGAAATCTTTATTGGATTAGAATACTTTACTATGATTCAATAAGGGTAAAAACTATGATTCAATAAGGGTAAAAATAAGGATATTCCTTATAAAAAAGAAAGATTACATTATATACAAATATAGAATTTGGATATATTCTAGATCTTCTTTCTTGACTATATATTTTTCGATTTTAAGAAATGCAAAATAAAAAAACCTATTCTATTATATATTGATGTGTATCTATCCGTAATATTTTTGAATATTATGGAATTAGAGAAATTTGCACGCTTTCTCATTTCATTCGCGAGGAGCTGGATGAGAAGAAACTCTCATGTCCAGTTTTGCAGTAGAGATGGAACTAAAAAAGAACCATCGACTATAACCCCAAAAGAACTAGATTTCGTAAACAACATAGAGGAAGAATGAAGGGAAAATCCTGTCGAGGCAATCGTATTTGTTTTGGTAGATATGCTCTTCAAGTACTTGAACCCGCTTGGATTACAGCGAGACAGATAGAAGCAGGACGAAGAGCAATGACACGATATGCACGTCGTGGTGGAAAACTATGGGTACGTATATTTCCCGACAAACCGGTTACACTAAGACCCACAGAAACACGTATGGGCTCAGGAAAGGGATCCCCCGAATATTGGGTAGCCGTTGTTAAACCAGGTCGAATACTTTATGAAATGAGCGGGGTATCTGAAACTATAGCTAGAGCAGCTATCTCCATAGCTGCCAGTAAAATGCCCATACGAAGCCAATTTCTTAGATTAGAGATATAGAACCCCCCAAAAAAAGGAGTATTGAAGAGAAAAAACCCCAGGTTTTCCTTCTGGAGAGACAATATATCTTTCATTCCTTTGCAGTGAAATAACAAATTGAAATCCAAATAATATGATTCAACCTCAGACCCTTTTAAATGTAGCGGATAACAGTGGAGCTCGAAAATTGATGTGTATTCGAGTCATAGGAGCTGCTGGTAATCAGCGATATGCTCGTATTGGTGATGTTATTGTTGCTGTAATCAAAGACGCAGTGCCCCAAATGCCTCTAGAAAGATCCGAAGTAATTCGAGCTGTAATTGTACGTACATGTAAAGAATTCAAATGCGAAGACGGTATAATAATACGCTATGATGACAATGCAGCAGTTATTATTGATCAAAAAGGAAATCCAAAAGGAACTCGAGTTTTTGGCGCGATTGCCGAGGAATTGAGAGAATTGAATTTTACTAAAATAGTTTCATTAGCTCCTGAAGTATTATAAATAAAGTAGATGAGATATAGATCAAAGAAAAAATTTAGTGGATTGTGTTTTACGTATATGCTTTAAAATCCAAAATAAAAACAAAAAGGAAAACATGTTGATTATCTAAAAATTAGGAGGAACCTAGAATTAGAGTCTTATGGGCAAGGACACTATTGCTGATTTACTAACCTCTATAAGAAACGCAGACATGAGTAAAAAAGGAACTGTTCGAGTAGTATCTACAAATATTACCGAAAACATTGTTAAAATACTTCTACGAGAGGGCTTTATTGAAAGTGTTCGGAAACATCAAGAAAGTAACAGATATTTCTTGGTTTCAACTTTGCGACATCAAAAGAGAAAGACTAGAAAGGGAATATATAGAACTAGAACCTTTTTAAGGCGTATCAGCCGACCTGGCTTACGAATTTATGCTAACTATCAAGGAATTCCTAAGGTTTTGGGCGGAATGGGAATTGCTATTCTTTCTACTTCTCAAGGTATAATGACAGATCGAGAAGCTCGACTAAACAGAATTGGGGGAGAAGTCTTATGTTATATATGGTAATGGCCCCGCCTATAGTACCCGAATTCTATCTCGAACTTCCTATTTTGAAAATGCAAATAGAAAAATAGGAGAAAAAATATGACAGAAAAAAAAAATAGGAGAGAAAAAAAAAACTCGAGAGAAGCAAAAGTTACTTTCGAAGGTTTAGTTACGGAAGCCCTACCCAACGGAATGTTCCGAGTTCGCTTAGAGAATGACACCATCATCCTGGGCTATATTTCAGGAAAAATCCGGTCTAGTTCTATACGAATACTGATGGGGGATAGGGTCAAAATTGAAGTAAGTCGTTATGATTCAAGCAAGGGACGTATAATTTATAGACTTCCCCATAAGGATTCGAAGCGTATCGAAGACTCGAAGGATACTGAAGATTTGAAGGATACCAAAGATTCAAAGGATTAGGTTTTCTAGGATAATAAATTCCAAAGTTCAAAATTTAAGTGAAGAGGCTTATTTTTTCCCAAAGAGTAGATTCATAGTTTAAGAAAGGAATACCTAAATATGAAAATAAGAGCTTCCGTTCGTAAAATTTGTACAAAATGTCGACTGATTCGTAGGCATGGGCGAATTAGAGTCATTTGTTCCAATCCGAAGCATAAACAAAGACAGGGGTAATCTTTCGAAAAAGGAGCTTTCCTTTCTAAAAAGTAAAAAAAAGTACCCACAGAAATGTCCAAATTCCGAATCAAAAAATGAAAGTAAAGGATATATTTAACCCTGAAACGGATATCTTTGTATCTTTTTTTCTTTTTGTTATTTCTAACTCATATTTATGAGATAATAAAATATGACAAAAGCTATACCAAAAATAGGTTCACGTAAGAAAGTGCGTATTGGTTTGCGTAGGAATGCCCGTTTTAGTTTACGGAAGAGTGCACGTAGAATAACAAAAGGGGTTATTCATGTTCAAGCCAGTTTCAACAATACCATTATAACTGTTACAGACCCACAAGGTCGGGTGGTTTTCTGGTCCTCCGCAGGTACTTGTGGATTCAAAAGCTCAAGAAAAGCATCACCCTATGCCGGTCAAAGAACAGCAGTAGATGCTATTCGTACAGTGGGTTTGCAACGAGCAGAAGTTATGGTAAAAGGGGCTGGTAGCGGAAGAGATGCCGCATTACGAGCCATTGCTAAAAGTGGTGTACGGTTAAGTTGTATACGCGATGTAACACCTATGCCGCATAATGGATGTCGACCTCCTAAAAAAAGACGTCTGTAAAAGAATTAAACCGCTTTCAAGAGAAATAAACGATTCAATGATCAAATAAATACTAATCTATTATGGTTCGAGAGGAGGTAACAGGATCCACCCAAACACTACAGTGGAAGTGTGTTGAATCAAGAGTAGATAGTAAGCGTCTTTATTATGGTCGTTTCATTCTGTCTCCACTTAGAAAAGGTCAAGCAGATACTGTCGGTATTGCCTTGCGAAGAGCTTTACTTGGAGAAATAGAAGGAACATGTATCACACGCGCAAAATTTGGAAACGTGCCACACGAATATTCTACAATAGTAGGTATTGAAGAATCCATACAAGAAATTTTACTAAATTTGAAAGAAATTGTATTGAGAAGTAATCTCTATGGAGTTAGAGACGCATCAATTTGCGTCAAAGGTCCTAGATACATAACCGCTCAAGATATAATCTTACCACCTTCCGTAGAAATCGTTGATACGACACAACCTATAGCTAACTTGAGAGACCCCATTGATTTCTGTATTGAGTTACAGATCAAGAGAGATCGCGGATATCATACGGAACTCAGAAAGAACTCTCAAGATGGAAGTTATCCTATAGATGCTGTATCCATGCCTGTTCGAAATGTGAATTATAGTATTTTTTCTTGTGGGAATGGAAATGAAAAACACGAGATACTTTTTCTCGAAATATGGACGAATGGAAGTTTAACCCCTAAAGAAGCGCTTTATGAAGCTTCTCGTAATTTGATTGATTTATTTCTTCCTTTTCTACACGCAGAGGAAGAAGGCG